GTCTGAGTAAGATAGGACTTATTTGAAATTAATTGAATGAATAATTCATAAAAAGAAACCCTTCTGTGGTATTCCACATATTGTCTAGTTCCTTACCGTACCACGTTAATTACCAATTATTGGTTATTGAGATTCCTAGGCAAGGCGGATTAATATTTAGGAATAGATATTACCTCTCTTTTTAACCTTTCAAATTAAAAAAAAAAAAAAAAAAAATCAAATTCAAATGATTGAAGTCTTTCTATTTGGAATCGTCTTAGGTCTAATTCCTATTACTTTGGCTGGATTATTCGTAACCGCCTATTTACAATACAGACGTGGTGATCAGTTGGACCTTTGATTAATTAACATCTCTTTTTTTAACTGACCCCTCCCTTCTTTAATTTAATCCGAGGGGGAGGTCAGGGTCAAATTCAGATTGCTGTTCAATTATTTCAGTTCAGTGTGTATGGTTTTAGATCTAAGACGACAAGAGCGGAATCACGCTCTGTAGGATTTGAACCTACGACATTGGGTTTTGGAGACCCACGTTCTACCGAACTGAACTAAGAGCGCTTTCTTATCACAACGAAAAAGGCTGGAAATAAGGAGATTCTCTTTTTTTACCCCAACAATTCTTGTATGTGTATACTATCATATATCATAAAATAGAAATTTATGTATGTCAAAATGAAATCGATCGAAAAAAAAAAAAAAAAAAGATCTCGCGTTACTGCTGCTCTGAGCGGTAATTGGTAGGGATGACAGGATTTGAACCCGTGACATTTTGTACCCAAAACAAACGCGCTACCAAGCTGCGCTACATCCCTTTCAATTGGCCTACAATATCATTGTAAAGAATCCCTGTCTTGTTTTCCACATCCTTATTTTTTATTCCCTCTAGTGATATGCAAAATGGATCTTGCCTTTTCTTGTTTTTGGTCTCATATCATATACCATATAATAATAATTTATTATTATTTTTCTTGGGAATTCGCAGGTGTAAAGTGACCCATTTTCTGTTTTAAGAAAAAAAAAAAAAAAGAAAATCAAATCTTATATACCGAATCATTGCGCATTTCAATTTGAATTAGGGATTCCGCGCACAAATACAAGTGGGCCTTTAACTACATATACATCTCTTACCATAATATATTCCAATAGGGAATACAAAAACAAAAAAGAAGGAGGATTTTCAATGCGAGATCTAAAAACATATCTTTCCGTGGCACCGGTACTAAGTACTCTATGGTTCGGGTCTTTAGCAGGGTTATTGATAGAAATCAACCGTTTATTCCCCGACGCATTGACATTTCCTTTTTTTTCATTCTAGTTATTGAACTGGAACGGGGTGAAGAAGATTCGAGCTAGAATCAAATATTTGTGACTAATCTCTCTTTCCCCTCTTTTCGTTTTTTTGTTTTACAATTAGAAAGAAGGAAAGCGAAAGAAAAAAGGTGGCTTCAACCTCAGCGAAACCCGGGTTCAGGCTCCGATTAAATTAATTATTAATTATCCAGTTAAAAGCAAATAGACAGGTAAAAGAAAACGGAAATCGAAATATGGCTAGGGTAAGAGTATCCTCCACTACAAGATCCTTAAATGAAATACTGGACTGCGATTTAGCAATATAGTTAGAAATTCTTGTATTACTTATTATTTTTTATTTTGATTTCCTATTTATTTACTATATTGATTGCAATAAAATCTTTATTTCATAAGTTTTTTTTGAGTGGTTAGCAACTTCTATTTTTTTGTCCCGTGCTTCTTATTCGTTGCGGGTCGGAAAATAGAAAAGTTGGGTGAATCAAAAACCCCAAGGAGGTTCATGGCCAAGGGTAAAGAGGTCCGAGTAAGGGTTATTTTGGAATGTACTAGTTGTGTTCGAAACGGTGTTAATAAGGAATCAAGGGGTATTTCCAGATATATTACTCAAAAGAATCGACACAATACACCCAGTCGATTGGAATTGAGAAAATTCTGTCCCTATTGTTACAAGCATACACTTCATGGGGAGATAAAAAAATAGATAGAGTCAAGCCGCGTGCTTTTGTGTCACCCTTCCAAGGGACATGAAAAACTAATCTAGATATATATCTAGATTATTTCATATATTTTACTAAAAACAAATAAATAAATCTAGACAAACCAAATCCTATAATTGATTCTATAAATCATTTTTTGATTTCATCGAAATGGTATTTTAGGGATAAGGAATAAACAAATTATGGATAAAACCAAGCGACTCTTTCTTAAATCCAAGCGATCTTTTCGTAGGCGTTTGCCCCCGATCCAATCGGGGGATCGAATTGATTATAGAAACATGACTTTAATTAGTCGATTTCTTAGTGAACAAGGAAAAATATTATCTAGACGGGTGAATAGATTGACCTTAAAAGAACAACGATTAATTACTATTGCTATAAAACAAGCTCGTATTTTATCTTCGTTACCTTTTCTTAATAATGAGAAACAATTTGAAAGAAGTGGGTTGACCGCTAGACCTCCCGGTCTTAGAACCAGAAAAAAATAGGCTTACTCTTCAATTAAATAAAAATTCCAATCCGAACTCAAACACAGATGGATGTTTTGTTCAAAAAATCTGTGAAGCAGCCGTGCCGTAAGAAAAAAAAAAAGAATTGGGAAAGAAGAATAAAATCAATCTTTTTTTTTATTGAGCGTGTTCGCTCATTTTGACGACTTTATCATATTATTTCTACTCTACCTTCCTCTTACTGGAGTTCATTCTCCAGAGAACTCCGTTTAAAAATTATAATGGATTCCTTCCAATTTCCTTATTTTATAATCTCATTGGAAATCATATAAAGACAAGTCCTATTTGATATAGCTATTTGTGCAAGTATCTTACGATTAAGAACCAACTGCGCCTTATACAGATTGTATATTAATCTACTATAACTATAGGATACCTGATTTCCGCGAATTACTGCATTTATTCGGGTGATCCACAAACGACGAAAATCTCTTTTTTTCCTATCTCTATCGCGATGAGCCGAAACCAAAGCTCTTATTTTCTGTTGAGTAATTGTTCGGCTAAGTCGTGAATGAGCCCCGCGAAAGCTTGATACAAATAAACGCATTTTTGTTCTACGTCTCCGAGCTATATATCCTCGTCTAATTCTGGTCATTGAATAAATGAAACTTTGATGAATAACTAATTGATTTCCTTTCTTTCAGTTATTCTTTTCCCCTTTCCTAGTCTATTAATAACAAAACGGACTCTTCCAATTTATAAAATCAAAATTCCAATGGCTTTTGCTACTCTAACCTTCCCGACCACGCTTTTACCTTTTGTCGAGGCATTGGAAAGAAAATAGTAAAAAAAAAAACGAAAGTAGTAAATAGATAAAGAAATTGTGGGTTCCGTCGTCTCTATGATTACTTCTTAAACGGTGAGGCCCTCTCTATACACCGGAGCCACTTCCTTCATTTAATCAATTCTATTGGTAACTTGTACAGTTACCACTCTTCGGCTCTACCCATGAATTTTATAGTAATAGGTCTTTCATAACGAGATAGACCTTATACAGTAACGGTATTTAATTATGAAGATTGGTGGGGTAGCTGACCTTGTTAGTCCGTTCTTGCAAGAGTAGAAAGATAATCTTTCTGCTTTTTTATAGTATTTCCCCCGCTTAATGGATAACTATTTGTTACCAATGGGGAATTCTTTCTCACCTTAAATTAATTGCAAATTGAGGTGGTGGAATTTGCGCCAGTGGAAACCATAAATTTCATACACAATAGAAAGATATGATAGATCGATCTTTTTTTAGATAGTGAATGGAGTTCTTCTTCTTCTATTCTATCCGATTCACAGGTACTGATCATTGATACTTAAAAAAGGGTTTCTTTCTTTTGGTTTGTCTCAGCCCATGATTGAAACGAGTCGCACATACACCCTTGTACATGTTCCTCGGCGCTGAGGACATCCCCGCAGAGCGGGGGATTTGGTAACATTTCTGATTGGCTGTCTTGGGTTTCTAATAAGTTGTTTAATAGTTGGCATGCTGAATTATCCATTATGGGCTGGTTTAGATCGATCCTAACCGGATGATTATGAATTTCTTCTGTTTAATAGAATATTAAACCCTTAAGAAGTGACTGCTATGTTTTATCCAACCGCTACAAGATCAACAAGGCCATGAGCTTGGGCTTCTGTTGCTGACATAAAAGTATCCCTTTCCATGTCTTCGGATACAACCCATAAGGGCTTGCCCGATCTTTGTACATAAACCATTGTAAGGATTTCGCGCAGTCTCAGTAGTTCTTCCGTATCCAGGATAAATTCTCCCGTTTGTGCCCCATAAAAAGCGCCAATAGGTTGATGGATCATGACCCTGATGATATATTATAACATAATAAAAGGTTCCTCTATCTCGCACGATTCGGCGAGGGGAAGAGATAAAGAAAAAGATTGAATTGAACAACCGTACGGGCACTTTTTCGCATTGCATACGGCTCGCCAATGGAATTTGCTTTTTACCCTTCATCAAACAAGGATAAAAAGGGGGTTCTATTATACCCAGATGGGTAAATGACCCAATTACCACCCTTCTTTTTTTTTTGAGGAGTTCAAAAATACTATGATGGCTCCGTTGCTTTATATATTTATTTCTTTTGTGATTCAGCAATCCCAAAGTTTCTTTTTTTTTTTTCAAATCAAAATAAAAAAAGAAATAAATCAAAAATAATCTTCTTTTTTTTATTTTCGTACTCTTTCATACCATAAATCTTGTGAATTGTTAATTGTTAAGAACCTTCCGGTGTGAAAAAGGTGTGTGGCGCTGCAATAGGCCTCCGATAGGTAAGATAAACTCGGAATACCCCTTCTTTATCTCATACTACTGCTTCGATACATAATCAAATATTTTGAAAAAAAAAAACACTAACAATTTTCATATCGAATTCGAAGTGCCATGCTATTATTACTTAATATTAAGAATTCATATGGCGAAGGCATAGTCTTCTTTTTTCTCTCAAATAAAAAACTCATTGGCGCCAAGCGTGAGGGAATGCTAGACGTTTGGTACTTGCTCCGGCGGCCAGGAGAAAAGACCCCATGGAGGCGGCCAATCCCATGCATATTGTCTGTACATCGGGTCGCACAAATTGCATAGTATCATAAATTGCTATCCCGGGTATTACCCATCCGCCAGGAGAGTTGATAAATAAATACAAATCCTTGGTCTCGTTCTCTATACTGAGATATACCATAATACCAATAAGTTGATTCGAGATATCGCTCTCAACCATTTGACCTAAAAAAAGTAATCTTTCTCGATAAAGTCGGTTGATTAGGATAAAACAGTATCCCTTCGGAGCCGTACAGGCATCTTTTGATGCATACGGTTCAACAAAACTTGCGAAAAACGAATCAATGTGTAGCTCCTAGCCCCTTTCCTTTCTTTTTTCCTCGCTTCTATCGAGGGGCTTTTCTTCCGGTTTTCAAGAACGCTGAGTTTAGCCGGTTTCCTAGACCTATAATATTCTAATATAAAAAAGAAATTCACTAAACTTATCGAACTAACTTTTCATTGATGTATTTTTTCATCGAGATCCGATCCAAAAATCACGATGCCATTTTCTTGTTCCTGAATTGAATGGGCTTCTTCCATTTTTTTAGGTTTAGGCTCTACTCCGAGTAAGGATTCGCCCGATTTTGATTTGCACATATAGGACAAATGCCCCCAATACCACGTCTCTTTTTTGCTATGACTTACCCCTTTTTTAATTCATTTCTTTCATGTCTTCCGCCAAATATTTGACATATTCATCATATTTAGCATTCCGTTGATTAACGTTTGAGATCGCTTTTCGAATAAAGGAATCGTTTATGATATAAGTAATAATCATAGATATATTACCAATTGGGTTTTTCTAAACGGAGCCTGGATACCTCATTTTATTGGTCCAGCCAAGACGACCATAAAATTGATTTCTTGCTAATATTAATCTGGATGCTTCCTCACGAAATAGATCTAATTGCACTTCATTGCATTTCACGCTACAAATTTTTGATAATTCAATCAATTTTATGGGCGAAACAGAGGATATCTCGATCGGGGGAGAGAACGGGGAAATCCCATATGACCCAATAGATCTGACAAGTCGCACTATATGTCAACCCAAGATGGATGCTTGTCCCCGGGACTTCGATAAGGTACTTTTGGAACACCAATAGGCATAAAATGAAAGAAAAAAGAATTAAGTACTCTAGTTCACTTTGATGTGGAAGCGTAATAATGGGCTTCTTGTCTTAATACTAGTGGCCGTTATCTTAGTTTATACATAGATTGACGAAGTTCATAAAATAAAGGAAAATTCTTACGAATAAGTCTTTTGAATGATGACCAAATATGGATACATTCGCTCATAGAAAAGGGAATCAACCCCCATTGCGTATTGGTACTTATCGAGTATAGAATAGATCTGCTTCTCTTTTTTCCTACGAACCGAACTCTTCCATTATTACTAAAAGAATAGAACAAATATTAATATTAATCCCTTTTTCGAGATAATCCCCTGAAAAAAGGGGTACATAGCATAGTTTTTTTCAATGCAATAAAGTTACATAGTGTCTATTTTTTATTAATAAAGGGGTAGTCCCATGGGTTTGCCTTGGTATCGTGTTCATACCGTCGTATTGAATGATCCCGGTCGTTTGATTGCTGTCCATATAATGCATACAGCCCTGGTTGCGGGTTGGGCCGGTTCAATGGCTCTATATGAATTAGCTGTTTTTGATCCCTCCGATCCAGTTCTTGATCCAATGTGGAGACAAGGCATGTTCGTTATACCCTTCATGACTCGTTTAGGAATAACCGATTCATGGGGTGGTTGGAGTATTACAGGGGGGACAGTAACGAATCCGGGTATTTGGAGTTACGAAGGTGTAGCGGGGGCACATATTGTGTTTTCCGGATTGTGCTTCTTGGCAGCTATCTGGCATTGGGTGTATTGGGATCTAGCAATATTTGTTGATGACCGTACAGGAAAACGTTCTTTGGATTTGCCTAAAATCTTTGGAATTCATTTATTTCTCTCAGGAGTGGCTTGCTTTGGTTTTGGGACATTTCATGTAACAGGATTGTATGGTCCTGGAATATGGGTGTCTGATCCGTATGGACTAACTGGAAAGGTACAATCTATAAATCCAGCATGGGGTGTGGAAGGTTTTGATCCTTTTGTTCCAGGAGGAATAGCCTCTCATCATATTGCGGCAGGGACATTGGGCATATTAGCAGGCTTATTCCATCTCAGCGTCCGCCCGCCACAACGCTTATACAAAGGATTACGTATGGGCAATATTGAAACCGTTCTTTCCAGCAGCATCGCTGCTGTCTTTTTTGCAGCGTTTGTTGTTGCTGGAACTATGTGGTATGGGTCAGCAACTACCCCCATCGAATTATTTGGTCCCACCCGTTATCAATGGGATCAGGGATACTTTCAGCAAGAAATATATCGAAGAGTCAGTGCTGGACTAGCCGAAAATCAAAGTTTATCAGAAGCTTGGTCTAAAATTCCTGAAAAATTAGCTTTTTATGATTACATCGGAAATAATCCTGCGAAAGGGGGATTATTCAGAGCGGGTTCAATGGATAACGGGGATGGAATAGCTGTCGGGTGGTTAGGACACCCTATATTTAGAGATAAAGAAGGGCGTGAACTTTTTGTACGTCGTATGCCTACTTTTTTTGAAACATTTCCAGTTGTTTTGGTAGACGGAGATGGAATTGTTAGAGCCGACGTTCCTTTTCGAAGGGCAGAATCGAAGTATAGTGTCGAACAAGTAGGTGTAACCGTTGAGTTCTATGGTGGCGAGCTGAATGGCGTGAGTTATAGTGATCCTGCTACTGTGAAAAAATATGCTAGACGTGCTCAATTGGGTGAAATTTTTGAATTAGATCGTGCTACTTTGAAATCCGATGGTGTTTTTCGTAGCAGCCCAAGGGGCTGGTTTACGTTTGGACACGCTTCATTTGCTCTGCTTTTCTTCTTCGGACACATTTGGCATGGTGCTAGAACCTTGTTCAGAGATGTTTTTGCTGGTATTGACCCGGATTTGGACGCTCAAGTGGAATTTGGAGTATTCCAAAAACTTGGAGATCCAACTACAAGAAGACAAGTAGTCTGATGCAGCATTGCTCTACTATTTTAGTTTCTCGCTTCTGCTTCTATTTTCGATTTGTGCTTTTTATTTAAAATAAGGTATAAGGTACTGGAGAAATATGGATTTAAATCGCCGCCCTTTTTGATTCTTTTTTTCTTTAATCCGGGGGATGATCCCAAATAAACAGGTATGGAAGCTATAATTGGAAACCACGATCGAATTTATGGAAGCATTGGTTTATACATTCCTCTTAGTCTCGACTCTAGGGATCATTTTTTTCGCTATCTTTTTTCGAGAACCGCCTAAAGTTCCAACTAAAAAAACAAAATGATTTTTTTTTTATCTCAATTGAAGTAATGGGCCTCCCAATATCGGGAGGCCCGTTACTTCTACTTCAACTAGTCCCCGTGTTCCTCGAATGGATCTCTTAGTTGTTGAGAGGGTTGCCCAAAAGCAGTATATAAGGCGTACCCAGTAAAACTTACAAGTAACCCAGATATAGAGATGGCGACTAGGGTTGCTGTTTCCATTATTATAGAATTTCAAGACCACACTGGATCCATGATAAGATCGTTTATTTACAACGGAATGGTATACAAAGTCAACAGATCTCAATCAATACAAAATAGGATTTATGGCTACACAAACAGTTGAGGGTAGTTCTAGAGCTCGTCCAAAAAGAACTTCTGCAGGGGGCTTGTTGAAACCCTTGAATTCGGAATATGGTAAAGTAGCTCCTGGATGGGGAACTACTCCTTTGATGGGAGTCGCAATGGCTTTATTTGCGGTATTCCTATCTATTATTTTGGAGATTTATAATTCGTCCGTTTTACTGGACGGAATTTCACTGAATTAGAATGAAATTTACAAGAATCACAAAATACTACCTTTTAAATAAGCATTTAGGTATCGGATTTTGATTTTAGTTGATTGGTAGTTCGACCGCGAATTTTTTATTTCTGTATTTCCGGAATATGAGTGTGCGACTTGTTCGAATTGATCCTATTGATAGTACAGAGCATAGATCTGTCGTCTTGATCGAGATGGCTTTACTCCGTCGGATATTCATTCGAGTATCTGGAGCACGGAATATATGAAATAGATCACGAAGTATTCGAACTATGATTCATACTTAATATTCAGACCCCTTGGCCGGATTCAAAAAATTTTTCCAAAGACAAAATTTGCAATTGCAAGATTTTTCTTCTTTCAAATTCCCCATTTCTGCTTTTATTTTACTCAAAGCACAAACTTGAATAAATGATGATCCAAGGATTCTTACTCATGGAATCTTTGGACTTAGTTTGAAGGTTTTATTGAATCATCGTGGTTCTAGTATGAATCTGAGGTTTCAATTGATTCATAGGGTCTTAACAAGAAAATTCCTATCAATAATAAAGAAAACAAAAGTCAAGCTGCATTACATACAACTCAAAATAACAAATCAAAGAAAATGAAATAGGTAAATAGAAGATTCAAGAGGCCTGTAACGATCAACATAAAGATAAGCGCGTCGACTTGATTTTTTGGCATTCTAATTATAACCACAAAGAAAAGCTTTCTTATTTTGATTCTTTCGTATTTTTAGATAAGATTGAATCAAAAAATTAAGAAGTTTCCAATTTTATATTCCATACCAGTATTGGGGTGGTTTTGTTTGAGCCGTACGAGATAAAATTCTCATATACGGTTCTCAGAGGGGAGTTCTCTTGGTTTACCTATCTCAATAAAGTCTACGATTGGTTCGAAGAACGTCTCGAGATTCAGGCGATTGCAGATGATATAACTAGTAAATACGTTCCTCCTCATGTCAACATATTTTATTGTCTGGGAGGAATTACGCTCACTTGTTTTTTAGTACAAGTAGCTACAGGGTTTGCTATGACT